ATCAATTGCAACGATTCGATAGACGGCTCATTGGGATAGATATAGATGAACAATACCCCCCCTGGAACCGTATAGGAAGTTTTCTCCTCGTACGGCTCGAGAAAAATGATTTAATTCGAAGTTTTGTCTATGTATCAAATTCCAATAAATTTAAATTAAATAACAACCGGTCCTATAAATCAATTAGACTACGATTCCAATCTTTTTTCTTCCTGAAAAATGAAAAAGAAACCGCTTATACTCATAACTCAAGTCGGATAACTCTCAAATAGTTCAAAGGATAATCTAATCTTTAGTGAATTTCATTTATTGAGTAGTCTTTACTCCCTTTCGTTTATCCCGGTTAAACTATTTCAAATTCTATTTGGATTCTTTAGTTGGATCCAGTTATTGAGACTATCGAGAGAATTAACAACTAATAAAAGGGTGTTTCCTTGTTTTTAAACCCTTTAATTCCTATTTTTAATCATTGGGTTTAGACATTACTTCGGTGTTTCTTAATCTTTTCAAAATGGCAGCAACATACCCTTTTTTATTTCTTTCGATCAAAGAATCCTATGGACGCTTGATTTTAGTATGATACACGTACGTTGAATCAAAAATTTGGATCAATTTCAACAAGTTTTGCTTTTGAATTGGAAACTTGCTAAACTAAAATTGGATCCTTTCGATTTTCCATATATTTACGAAGTTGTTCCAGTTGATTGGCATTAACCCTAGATCCTTGCCCCTGAGAAATGAATTAATACTTTCGGTTCGAGCTCCATCATGGACTATTTACAACCCGACAAAAACGAAGGGTTCAAGTATAACAGAACAAAGAATGTCGAGCCAAGAGCACCTCATTTCTAGACAAATCTAAAATGGTGGATGTAAAAATCCACAACGGGTCGTGTCCTTCAAGTCGCACGTTGCTTTCTACCACATCGTTTCAAACGAAGTTTTACCATAACATTCCTCTAATTAAATTTGGAACGGGTATGGAATTGATTCAATTATGGAATCATGAATAGTCATTGGTTCAGCTGTCCATAGACATCGCAATCTACACTTTTTCTTCTATATATGAATATATGATACATGAAACAAAATTAATATTTTTCGGAAAAAATCTTAGCAAGACAACATTTTTAACATATTTAACAGACTAGTCGAATATATAGAAAAAAGAAATCTATTCTATAATCTATAATACATATATGTATATATATGTTATATATATGTAATGTTATATGTAAATATATAAATAATAAATATATATAAACGAATAAGTTTTTGAATCTGCATCTCCAAGTGACTTAATAAGATAAATTAAACGATTTCCTACTTTTTCAAAGATTCCACGTACAGGGAATCATTAAAAATATTTTTTTTAATAAAAAAATATTTCTAAATTAAATTAAAATAGTTAATTTAATTTAGAAATATTGGGTTGGGTTTGAAGAAAATTGGACAATAAGCATCGCCTTTGATCTTTATAGGAAGATCAGTCTTTCTTTTTGAATTGAATTGACTCATCACTAATTTCAAATAAAAATTTGAAATAGATCAAAGAAACGAAGAAAGAAATAAGAACAAAGAAGTCCTTTTTTTTTCATGAGATGTATAAAAAAATGAAAATAATGTAAGTTAATATTTTAATTTTGATTCTTTTAATCAGATTACGAAAATAAAAATCGAAAAAAATAGGTAAGGGTTCTCCTATCTATCAGATAGACTGAACTGTTGTCACTGTTTGTTATAGATGTTTTATATCTATCTATAACTAGAGTATATCTATATAATGGGACTTGATAATTTGTTAATGAAATTCGAACAGACACAGATGTTTAAAGTAATATAGATTAACTGCTATCCCCCCACTTCCTTTTTATATTTATAGGGTTTATATGGGAATAATGGAAAAATGGATCCGTGCTGGGACGGAAGGATTCGAACCTCCGAATAGCGAGACCAAAACCCGCTGCCTTACCACTTGGCCACGCCCCATTTCAATTTCTAATCTACACTAAGAAACAATAATATTGTTATTGGTTGTTTGTCAACTCCAGCCTAAATAAATATCTCGATAAATTCCATATCTATAAGATATAGAAGATATAGATCTTCTATAGAATAATAGAATAGACCGGTACTATAATTTTGATACATATAGATACAGAATTCAACTTAATTTATTGATCATTACATAGAATTCAATTAAGATATTGTATGAAAGTATGGTTTCTTCTATTCTCCTTTGAGAATTGGAGGATTTTTGGTTGGGTGGATTCAAAGAAAAAGAAGGATTTTTTGTCTACCTTATTTACTTTACTTCTTTTTCCTTATATCAAAAATGCAACCAAAATGCAATTATCTCCAAGAACAAAATGTCTGTTATGCTTAATATCGTTAGTTTGATCTGTATTTGTATTAATTCGCCCCTTTATTCGAGTAGTTTTTTCTTCGGCAAATTGCCCGAAGCCTATGCTTTTTTGAATCCAATCGTAGATGTTATGCC